CGATACTTGGGATCCTCTGGATGAGGATATAGTCTCGGCGGACCCCATTGAATTTCATTCAGAGGAGGAACCTTATAGAGATCGTATTGATTTTTATCAAAGAAAGACAGGTTTAACTGAAGCTGTTCAAACAGGCATAGGTAAACTAGACGGTATTCCCGTAGCAATTGGGGTCATGGATTTTCAGTTCATGGGAGGGAGTATGGGATCTGTAGTAGGCGAAAAAATTACCCGTTTGATCGAATATGCTACTAATCAATCTCTACCTGTTATTATTGTATGTGCTTCTGGAGGAGCACGCATGCAAGAAGGAAGTTTGAGCTTGATGCAAATGGCTAAAATATCTTCTGCTTTATATAATTATCAATTAAATAAAAAGTTATTCTATGTATCAATTCTTACATCTCCTACAACCGGTGGAGTTACAGCCAGTTTTGGTATGTTGGGAGATATCATTATTGCTGAACCTAATGCCTACATTGCATTTGCGGGTAAAAGAGTAATTGAACAAACATTGAAAAAGACAGTACCCGACGGTTCACAAGCGGCTGAGTATTCATTCCATAAGGGCTTATTCGATCCAATCGTACCACGTAATCTTTTAAAAGGTGTTCTGGGTGAGTTATTTCAGCTACACGGTTTCCTTCCCTTGACTTAACATTTTTAAAAATTAAAGTACAACACTAGATTCAGTTATTTGTAGTGAGCAGTAATTTATCATCATGACAAAAAAACTGATAAAAATAACGTTTGGTGACATAAATTCTGCTTGTAGTAAGAGTCAGAAGTTTTGGATAATTACTTTTCTTTTTCCTACGGATTTATTTTGTTTGTATTTTACTTTACCTCTATTCCTGATTAGGAATTATAAACCAAATCCTTTATTAACATAACAGGATAGAAGAGCTAAATTTGGCTTCCTAGGAGTTTTTTTTTTTTTTTTTCAAAAAAAAATTTAGAATTGTATTTGTCCTTCTTACGTCTTAATTTTGTTTTAATACTTATTAAAATTTAATGCTTCATATAATATGATATAATATATAGAATAACAATAGTTAGAAAGAATATTTAGAATATATAGAATAATAATATAAATATAGAATGAATAAAATATCTATGTAGTAATAGAAGTAGTAATAGAAGTGATCCCTATATCTTATCTTCCAAAGACCCATTTTTTACTTTTACGAAAAATCCCTCTTGTATCGGATCGTATTAGTTAGAGTCGCGAACTCATAAAAACTTCTTATTATTTGAGAAAGAAGATAAGAATAAAAACAGGATAAGAAAAGTTTATTAAATGAAATGGAATTATCATACATATTCGTGTAGAAAGATAAAAAAAAAATAGGTACGCTTAATGTAATTTTACATTTCTTGCACTTAATCACTTAATAAAATAATATTATTTTATTTTTTTTTTATTTTTATAATTTATAATATAAATATAATATTATAATAATATTATTTTATTTTAATTATATTTATATATTAATATATTATTTATATTATTATCATTTAATTATATTTGAATTATATATTTATTTGAATTATATATTTATAATTTATATATTATTTTATATTTGAATTATATTATTTTGTTTTGCATTTATTAACTACTTATACTTAATATAATTAATATAATACTTAATACTTATAATACTTAATATTTAAATAATACTTATAATTTAATATATAGTATATAGTTAATATATAATACTTAATATAAACTTAATATAAATATAATACTTATTTATATTTTTATTTTTACTTATTTATATTATAATTATTATTACATAATTATTATTATATAATATATATAATATAATAATTATTATCATAATAATTATCTTAAATAATTATTTATTATAAGAATCTTATATTATAATATATCATTTATATCATATATATTATTATATATAGTATATAATAATAGATAGACTACTTATCATAAGATATTTTTATAAGAGGTTCAAATATTAAATTGAGGCACCCATTCTATGACAGATTTAAACTTACCCTCTATTTTTGTGCCTTTAGTGGGCCTAGTATTTCCGGCAATTGCAATGTCTTCTTTATTTCTTTATGTCCAAAAAAATAAGATTGTCTAGCTGCAATGTATGGGACCAAATCTCATCAAGTTATTTCAATCAACACTGGATCATTATTTAGGTATCTATTTTTTTAGTGGAATGTGGTACGATATTTGGTTCCTTGCGAATACAAATGAAAGAAAGAGCCCTTTTCCGTGCGTATACATTATACCTGTATAAATGCATGTATATGCAGGTATAGCTCTGGTCAGTCAAAAGCGGATCATCAAATATTTAAAAAAGTGGAAAGTCAATGTATCTAACCAATTACTTCTAATGGTTCACATTAAGTGCTAGTTGATGAGAGTTACCTCGGGAGCAGAGAAAGAAAAGTCAAATTCATCAGATTTTTTCTCCCCATTCCAATCAAATGCAATTGGATCTAGTATAGTATGAACTGGCGATCAGAACATATATGGATAGAACTTATAACGGGGTCTCGAAAAACAAGTAATTTTTTCTGGGCCTGTATCCTTTTTTTAGGTTCACTAGGATTCTTAGTCGTTGGAACTTCCAGTTATCTTGGTAGGGATCTGATATCCGTATTTCCATATCAGCAAATATCTTTTTTTCCACAAGGGATTGTGATGTCTTTCTATGGAATTGCGAGTCTATTCATTAGCTCCTATTTGTGGTGCACAATCTTGTGGAATGTAGGTAGTGGTTATGATCGATTCGATAGAAAAGAAGGAATAGTGTGTATTTTTCGTTGGGGATTTCCTGGAAAAAATCGTCGTATCTTCCTGCGTTTCCTTATGAGCGATATTCAATCAATCAGAATGGAGGTAAAAGAGGGCCTTGATACTCGCCGTGTCTTTTATATGGAAGTCCGGGGCCAGGGAACTATTCCCTTGACTCGTACTGATGAGAATTTAACTCCACGAGAAATTGAACAAAAAGCTGCGGAATTAGCCTATTTCTTGCGCGTACCAATTGAAGTATTTTGAAATGAAATGGGGAATAAATACTTTCTCAGTATGAGGTAAGGGAAGGAATTCAGTAATCCTTTTTTTTTTTATTTAATACATCTGCCAAAAATTTTTTATATGTATGGAGTTCAACTCCATTCTTTCTTTCATACTAGTAAAAAGTATAATAAGTATGGATTCATCACATATACCCAAACCGGACATTTCGAAATAGAGAATTCATCTTTTCTTTTTAGTTTAGGCCCATTTTTAGAATTGATATATTAGATACAGATAGATCATATTCATACAAAATTTTCTCTTTTGCCAACCAATCCTTCTTTTTATCTTTAATTTTTCTCCTCGAGAAACAAATGAATGATTGGATCTCTCATAACCATCCAATTTCTCTTTCGTTTTGTCACCTATTTCGGATTTTATCATCCGTTTCAAAAATGGAATAATATTCTTCAAGTGGTTTTTTGAGCATTGCATTCATCGAAAAGAACAAATAAGGATACAATTGGTTCCAATTTGTTCAATTGAAATATCTGAATATTTACTTATTTTCTTTTTTTTTTTCATACAAACCAGACCCTATATTCTATTTATATTTTTTAATTTAGATCCAAGGACTAAACTAAATAATTATACAAAAATGGAGAATAGATCCATAGGTTCCATACCTTGTTATAGAACTCATGCTTCAGAGAAATATCAGATAAGATCAAATTAACAAATAAAACGAAGCAGGTTTATTAACAATTCAAAAAAAAGTGAAAAAAAAAAAGAAAGCGTTGATTTTCCTTCCATATCTTGCATCTATAGTTTTTTTACCCTGGGGGGTCTCTCTCTCATTTAATAAATGTCTGGAACCCTGGGTTAATGATTGGTGGAATACCAGACAATCCGAAACTTTCTTGAATGATATTCAAGAGAAGAACGTTCTAGAAAAATTCATAGAATTAGAACAACTATTTCTGTTGAACGAAATAATAAAGGAGTACCCCGAGACACATCTACAAAAGCTTCGTATAGGGATCCACAAAGAAACAATACAATTGGTCAAAATACATAATGAATATAATTTACATAGCATTTTTCATTTCTCGACAAATATAATATGTTTCGCTATTCTAAGTGGTTATTTTATTCTGAGTAATGAAAAACTTGTCATTCTTAATTCTTGGGTTCAGGAATTCTTATATAACTTAAGTGACACAATAAAAGCCTTTTCTATTCTTTTAGTCACTGATTTATGGATCGGATTCCACTCTCCACATGGTTGGGAACTAATGATTGGTTCGGTCTACAACGATTTTGGATTGGCACATAACGATCAAATTATATCCGGTCTTGTTTCCACTTTTCCAGTCATTCTAGATACAATTGTGAAATATTGGATTTTCCATTATTTAAATCGTGTATCTCCTTCACTTGTAGTCATTTATCATTCAATGAATGAATGAGAATAAAGAACTCATTTGATCTCCTGCTATCAATCAAATCAGAATCCTTCTTCGTGTATAACGAAATTAAAACTCTTTATACTTCTATCTGTTTATTCAAGGTATTCGTCCTATATTCCAGTAAAATTATTCTAGTACAATGACAGACTTGTGGATAGGGAACTATACTAGCTACCTACCTAATTTATTGTAGAAATTCGGGGATCGATGATTGGACCATGCAAAATAGAAATACTTTTTCTTGGGTAAAGGAGCAGATGACTCGATTTTTTTCTGTATCAATCGTGATATATGTAATAACTCAGACATCTATTTCAAATGCATATCCTATTTTTGCGCAGCAGGGTTATGAAAATCCACGAGAAGCAACTGGACGAATTGTGTGTGCCAATTGCCATTTAGCTAATAAGCCCGTGGATATTGAGGTTCCGCAATCTGTGCTTCCTGATACTGTATTTGAAGCAGTTGTTAAAATCCCTTATGATACGCAACTGAAACAAGTTCTTGCTAATGGCAAAAAAGGGGGTTTGAATGTGGGGGCTGTTCTTATTTTACCCGAGGGATTCGAATTAGCCCCTCCTGATCGTATTTCCCCCGAGATGAAAGAAAAGATAGGCAATCTTTCTTTTCAGAGTTATCGTCCCACTAAAAAAAATATTTTTGTGGTGGGTCCTGTTCCTGGTCAGAAATATAGGGAAATCGTCTTTCCTATTCTTTCTCCCGACCCTGCCACGAGGAAGGACGTTCACTTCTTAAAATATCCCATATACGTAGGCGGAAACAGGGGAAGGGGTCAGATTTATCCTGATGGAAGCAAGAGTAACAATACTGTCTATAATGCTACGTCCGCAGGTATAGTAAGCAAAATAGTACGTAAAGAAAAAGGCGGATATGAAATAACCATAACTGATCCATCGGATGGACATCAAGTGGTTGATATTATACCTCCAGGACCAGAACTTCTTGTTTCAGAGGGTGAGTCTATCAAGCTTGATCAACTATTAACAAGTAATCCCAATGTGGGGGGGTTTGGTCAGGGAGATGCCGAAATAGTGCTTCAAGATCCGTTACGGGTTCAAGGTCTTTTGTTCTTCTTAGCATCTGTTATTCTAGCACAAATCTTTTTGGTTCTTAAAAAGAAACAGTTTGAAAAGGTTCAATTGTACGAAATGAATTTTTAGATCCAGAGATTCCTTTTTACCAATTTGTATTAAGGAAAGGACAAAATTTGTTGATCGATACTATTATGTAGTATGATCATCAAAAAATTTGTAAAGTCCTTTGTTTATTTTTGTTTTAAGAGATGTCTAAAATTTATTACTTTTATACTCTATAATAGACTATTCATAGTACTAGTAACGGGTAATAGGTATACAAATACAATACAAAGGAGGAGAATACAAAGCAAAAAATAAATAAAAGATACAAATGCTTCTCTTCTAGGAGGTATTATTAGTCTTTCTATTCTTCTATTCGACACAAGAAATGGGATTTTCCATTTCTTGTGTCGAGATATGAGATAATAATGACTCTTTCCTCTGTTCGTTAAAGATAGGATTACTATTTTCCTTTCCGGGTCTGTCAGAACTTCTTTTTTTGGATTCGTAAGAAGTAGTGAACAAACAAAAAGGGGCGGGTGGTTGGTAATAATTCATTGAGCAAATGGCATTCCTTCAATTATTCAATTGACTTAAAAAATTTAGTCAAAAAATCAAACCAAATTCGTCCTGGTTGAAATTGAAAAGTCAATTGAATTTTTCGCATATCTAAATCCTATTATCTCATCATAGTTCAAATTTTCTTTTTTTTTTTTTTTATTTTATAGAGTAAGTTTCTATGAGTATATAAATAAATAATTTATAGGATGTCTCATCTGTAGAAATCCATATTGAAATCCATATCATATATATAAAATAAATTAAATCAATATATTTAATATTTATTTAATATTTAATAAATATTAAATTTGAATATATTTTTCTTAATACTTAAAATAAAAATATAATTTATTTATTTTTATATTTTTATTTTATATATTATATTATTATATTTATTTTATATATTATATTATTATATATTTATATATTATATATATATATATATTATATAATATAATTAATATAAAATATAATTAATATAAAATATAATTAATATAATTAATTATATTATATTTAAATTTGATATTATTATCTATTATTATTTTATTTATTAATTTAATTATATTTAAATTTGATATTATTATCTATTATTATTATTATTATATCTATTATTATTATTTTATTTATTTTTATTAATATTTATTAATATATAATATATTTTAAATATATTTAAATTTAGATTTTTAATTTTAATATTAATAAATATTAATATTTAATTTAATATTAATATATTATTTATTATTTTAAATATTATTTAAATTATTTTAAAATAGATTATTTTTATTATTAAATATAAATATTAAACTAAATTTAAAATCGAATTTTTTATTTGTTTTGATCATCCACAAAATCAAAAAAATGCTTTTTTTGCTTCGTTGGATTTAAGTTAATAAATATTCTGTAGTAATAACAGGGGGACCCTGAATTTATTAACGGATTCAATTCTTCAAAAACATCACCAGAAACAAAAACAAAGGAATATAGTATTGAGTATTGAAACATCAGAGCAAGGGATCCATTTTGCCATTTTATTTACGAAATTAGATTATTTTGACTAGGCAACTTTCCCCTTTTTAGGTTATGGAATAAATCAATGCTTCGCTATAAAAGTAAGAACTCAGCAGGACGGTACCCCTTTGTCTGATTCGAGGGGTACCGTCCTGCTGAGTTCTTACTTTTTCATGTCTACAATCAAGTTCATCTTATTACTACAAGGATGAGCCTAATCCGGAATATGAACCGTAAAAGAAAACACCAATTGAACCGATCACGGGAATACCAGTTACAGTACCTATCAGCCAAAGAGGAATCCTTCCAGTAGTATCGGCCATTTATCCCACCTTCCTCCACATTTCATCAAGTGGTCATGCTA